GTTAATGTAGCTTAAACATAAAAGCATGGCACTGAAAATGCCAAGATGGGCCGTGAAAAGCCCCAATGACACAAAAGCCTGGTCCTGACTTTAACGTCAGTTGTGGCCCAACTTACACATGCAAGTATCCGCACCCTCGTGAGAATGCCCTTCATCCCCCTCCCGGGGAGAAGGCGCCGGCATCAGGCACACTAAATTGTAGCCCAAGACGCCTTGCCTAGCCACACCCCCAAGGGGACCCAGCAGTGATAAATATTAAGCCATAAGCGAAAGCTTGACTTAATTAAGGCCAAATTAGAGCCGGTAAAACTCGTGCCAGCCACCGCGGTTATACGAGGGGCTCAAGTTGACACTTTTTCGGCGTAAAGCGTGATTAAGGACTATAATAAACTAAAGCCAAACACCTCCCAAGCTGTCATACGCAATCGGAGGCAGGAGGCCCCCCAACGAAAGTAGCTTTAATAAACAAATCTTGAATTCACGACAGTTAAGGAACAAACTGGGATTAGATACCCCACTATGCTTGACCGTAAACAACGATGACATAATACAAATATCATCCGCCAGGGGACTACGAGCGCCAGCTTAAAACCCAAAGGACTTGGCGGTGCCTTAAACCCACCTAGAGGAGCCTGTTCTATAACCGATAATCCCCGTTAAACCTCACCACCCCTTGTTAAATCCCGCCTATATACCGCCGTCGCCAGCTTACCTTATGAAAGCACAACAGTAAGCCAAATGGGTCCCCCCCATAAACGTCAGGTCGAGGTGTAGCGAACGGAGTGGGAAGAAATGGGCTACATTTTCTGCCCCAGAATACTACGGAAAGTGTCATGAAAACAACACTAATGAAGGTGGATTTAGCAGTAAAAAGAAAATAGAGTGTTCTTTTGAAGCCGGCTCTAAGGCGCGTACACACCGCCCGTCACTCTCCTCGAATAAATTCAAAACATCTATAAACACCAAAACACAAGAAAGAGGAGACAAGTCGTAACATGGTAAGTGTACCGGAAGGTGCACTTGGATAAAATAGAATGTGGCTAAAAGAAAAGCATCTCCCTTACACCGAGAAGACACTCGTGCAAACCGGGTCATTCTAAGCAAAAAAGCTAGCCTAAACATAACAAACAAATGAACAACCATATATACCACACCCAAAGAAACATTAAACTAAAACATTCTTCCACCTTAGTAAGGGAGACAGAAAAGGAAATCTCTAGAGCCATAGAAAAAGTACCGCAAGGGAAAGCTGAAAAAGAAATGAAACAACGCATATAAGCAACAAAAAGCAGAGCTAAACCCTCGTACCTTTTGCATCATGATTTAGCAAGCACACATCAAGCAAAGAGAACTTCAGTTTGAAACCCCGAAACTAGACGAGCTACTCCGAGGCAGTCTTAAAGGACTAACCCGTCTCTGTGGCAAAAGAGTGGGAAGACCCCCGAGTAGAGGTGAAAAGCCTACCGAGCCTAGTTATAGCTGGTTGCTTAAGAAATGAATGTTAGTTCAGCCTTATATATTCTAAAACCCAAAACCCAAACAATAAGGGCCCAAGTAATACATAAGAGTTAGTCAAAGGGGGTACAGCCCCTTTGAAACAGAACACAACCTTTTACAGGAGGGCAAGGATCATAATAATTAAGGTATATTAGCCGCCTCAGTGGGCCTAAAAGCAGCCACCTGAACAGAAAGCGTTAAAGCTCCGGCAGAAAACTCACCAATAATAAAGATAAATTTCTCCCCACCCCCTAAAAATATTAAGCCATCCTATGCAGACATAGGAAAGATTATGCTAAAATGAGTAATAAGAAGGAGTATTAGACCTTCTCCCGGCACATGTGTAAGTCAGCTCGGACAGACCACTGACAATTAACGAACCCAAAAATGAGGGGACAACAACAACCTACAATAAAACAAGAAAACCCTGTATTACCTACAATCGTTAGCCCCACACAGGAGTGCCCATAAAAGGAAAGACTAAAAGGAGAAGAAGGAACTCGGCAAACACAAACCCCGCCTGTTTACCAAAAACATCGCCTCTTGCCAACAAATGAAGTATTAGAGGTCCCGCCTGCCCTGTGACCAAAGTGTTTAACGGCCGCGGTATCCTGACCGTGCGAAGGTAGCGTAATCATTTGTCTTTTAAATGAAGACCAGTATGAATGGCATCACGAGGGTTTAACTGTCTCCTTCCCCCAGTCAATGAAATTGATCTGCCCGTGCAGAAGCGGACATAAAAACATAAGACGAGAAGACCCTATGGAGCTTTAGGCGAAAGTCAAACATGTACAAGGACCCGAAGCATTGATAAATAATAAAAGGCCTAAACCTAACCAAATGTAAAATGACTTATATGCCTTCGGTTGGGGCGACCATGGAGGAAAACAAAGCCTCCACATGGAATGGGGATATCCCCTAAACCAAGAAAGACAATTCTAAGTAACAGAACATCTGACCAAAAATGACCCAGGACCTAGTCCTGATCAATGAACCAAGTTACCCTAGGGATAACAGCGCAATCCTTTCCCAGAGTCCATATCGACGAAAGGGTTTACGACCTCGATGTTGGATCAGGACATCCTAATAGTGCAGCCGCTATTAAGGGTTCGTTTGTTCAACGATTAATAGTCCTACGTGATCTGAGTTCAGACCGGAGTAATCCAGGTCGGTTTCTATCTATGAAATTACTTTTTCCCCGTACGAAAGGACCGGAATAAAGGGGGCCAATACTGAAAGCAAGCCCCACCTCTACCTACTGAAAACAAATAAAATAGATAAAGAGGTATACTTAATCGACCAAAAATAATGGTATGCTAAGGTGGCAGAGCCTGGTAATTGCGAAAGGCCTAAGCCCTTTTACCCAGAGGTTCAACTCCTCTCCTCAGCTATGAACACAGTCCTAACCCACATTATTAACCCACTAGCGTATATTGTGCCAGTTCTACTGGCCGTGGCGTTCCTAACCCTTTTGGAACGAAAAGTCTTGGGATATATACAATTACGAAAAGGACCTAACGTTGTAGGGCCTTATGGCCTGCTACAACCAATTGCTGACGGAGTTAAACTATTTATTAAAGAACCAATCCGCCCCTCAACCGCATCCCCATTTTTATTCCTCGCCACCCCAACACTGGCCCTCACCCTAGCACTGACCCTTTGAGCCCCAATACCCATACCCTACCCGGTAGTAGAGCTGAACCTCGGCATCCTATTTATTCTTGCCCTATCAAGTCTAGCAGTGTACTCTATTCTAGGCTCCGGATGAGCTTCAAACTCAAAATATGCCCTAATTGGTGCATTACGTGCAGTAGCGCAAACCATCTCATACGAAGTTAGCCTAGGCCTAATCTTACTATCACTCATTATAATCGCCGGGGGATTTAATCTAAAAACATTCAATATAGCACAAGAAACAACATGACTTTTTGCCCCAGCCTGACCCCTAGCAGCAATATGATACATCTCAACCCTAGCAGAAACCAACCGGGCCCCATTTGACCTCACAGAAGGTGAATCAGAACTAGTATCCGGGTTTAATGTAGAATATGCAGGAGGCCCATTCGCCCTATTTTTCCTAGCCGAATACTCAAATATTTTACTGATAAACACATTATCTGCCATTCTTTTTCTGGGGGCTATACACAACCCCCTTTTTCCCCAGCTCACCACAATTAACCTTATATTGAAAGCCGCCCTATTATCGGTCCTCTTTCTCTGAGTCCGAGCCTCATATCCCCGATTCCGATATGACCAGCTCATGCATCTAGTATGAAAAAGCTTCCTTCCCCTAGCACTAGCACTAGTCATCTGAAATCTCGCCCTTCCAATCGCCACAGCAGGCCTCCCCCCCAACTAGTAAACCACAAGGAAATGTGCCTGAATAAAGGACCACTTTGATAGAGTGGATTATGAGAGTTAAAACCCCTCCATTTCTTTTTAGGAAAAAGGGACTCGAACCCATCCTCAGGAGCTCAAAACTCCTAGCGCTTCCACTACACCATTTCCTAGTAAAGTCAGCTAATAAAAGCTCTTGGGCCCATACCCCGAACATGTTGGTTAAAATCCTTCCTTTACTAATGAACCCATATGTGCTTACCATTATAATTATAAGCCTAGGACTAGGCACCACAATTACATTTGCCAGCTCCCACTGACTCCTAGCCTGAATAGGGTTAGAAATCAGCACTCTAGCTATCATTCCCCTTATAGCCCAACATCACCACCCCCGTGCCGTAGAAGCCACAACAAAATATTTTCTCACCCAGGCCACGGCCGCCGCATTAATACTGTTTGCCGCCACATCAAATGCCTGACTAACAGGACAATGAGAAATTCAACAGCTATCCCACCCAACAGCCGCTGCAGTCACAATGCTAGCCCTAGGACTAAAAATAGGAATAGCCCCCATACACTTCTGACTACCAGAAGTGCTCCAAGGACTAGACCTTACCACTGGACTAATCCTCTCAACATGACAAAAACTTGCCCCAATAATCCTGATTTATCAACTGGCCCCCAACGTAAACCAATCACTAATTACCACAATAGCAATTGCATCCGCCCTAGTTGGAGGATGAGGGGGACTAAATCAAACGCAGCTCCGGAAACTTCTAGCATACTCATCAATTGCCCACATGGGTTGAATAATAATAGTCCTAAAATATATACCAAACCTAATATTACTAAACTTAACAATTTATATCATTATAACCAGCGCAACCTTTATAGCACTGAAAATAGCAGCCTCCACAAACATTAATACACTAGCAATAGGATGAACAAAGGCCCCCATTCTTACAACCCTTATTATAATAACTATATTATCCCTAGGCGGACTCCCCCCCCTCACAGGATTTATGCCAAAATGGCTGATTCTTCAAGAATTAACAAAACAAGGCATACCAATAACCGCCACATTAATAGCAATAGCTGCACTACTAAGCCTATTTTTTTACCTCCGACTCTGTTATGCTATAACCCTAACAATTTCCCCCAGTACAAATAATACTAAAACACCATGACGACTAAAATCAACACAAACAACAATGCCCCTGTCAATCATAATCATTATAACAATACTACTACTCCCAATGACCCCAACAGCAATAGCAATAATAACATAGGGACTTAGGATAGAACCCAGACCAAAAGCCTTCAAAGCTTTAAGCAGGAGTGAAAATCTCCTAGTCCCTGATTTAAGGCCTGCAGGACTCTATCCCACATATTCTGAATGCAACCCAGACACTTTAATTAAGCTAAGGCCTTTAATAGATGAGAGGGCCTCGATCCCACAAATTCTTAGTTAACAGCTAAGCGCCCCAACCAGCGGGCATTCATCTACCTCCTCCCGCCGTTAACGGGGGAGGCGGGAGGAGGCCCCGGCAGATTTGTCTGCATCTTCAGGTTTGCAATCTGACATGTTATTCACCACGGAGCCTGATAAGAAAAGGAATTAAACCTCTATATATGGGACTACAGCCCACCGCTTAAACACTCAGCCATCTTACCTGTGACAATTACCCGCTGATTTTTTTCTACTAACCACAAAGACATTGGCACCCTGTATCTAGTATTTGGTGCTTGAGCTGGCATGGTGGGCACCGCGCTCAGCCTGCTAATCCGAGCCGAGCTTAGCCAACCCGGAGCCCTACTTGGAGACGACCAAATCTATAATGTTATCGTTACAGCACATGCCTTCGTAATGATCTTCTTTATAGTAATACCCGTGATAATCGGGGGATTTGGCAATTGATTGGTACCCCTAATAATTGGGGCCCCAGATATAGCATTCCCACGAATAAATAACATAAGCTTCTGACTCCTCCCCCCATCATTTCTTCTACTATTAGCCTCGTCTGGGGTAGAAGCTGGTGCGGGGACAGGATGAACAGTCTACCCGCCCCTTGCTGGCAACCTGGCCCACGCCGGGGCCTCCGTAGACTTAACCATTTTCTCCCTCCATCTCGCAGGGATCTCGTCTATCCTTGGGGCCATTAACTTTATCACTACAATTATTAATATAAAACCCCCTGCCATCTCACAATACCAAACCCCACTATTTGTTTGAGCCGTCCTGGTAACAGCAGTCCTTCTACTACTATCCCTGCCAGTTCTTGCCGCAGGTATCACCATGCTCCTTACTGACCGAAACCTAAATACAACCTTCTTTGACCCAGCAGGGGGAGGGGACCCTATTTTATACCAACACTTATTTTGATTCTTTGGCCACCCAGAAGTATATATTTTAATCTTACCCGGCTTTGGAATGATTTCACACATTGTTGCATACTATGCTGGCAAAAAAGAGCCCTTCGGCTACATGGGAATAGTATGAGCCATGATGGCTATCGGCCTCCTCGGCTTCATTGTATGAGCCCATCATATGTTCACAGTCGGGATAGACGTGGACACACGCGCCTACTTTACATCCGCCACAATAATTATCGCAATCCCAACCGGAGTAAAAGTATTTAGCTGACTAGCCACTCTACATGGAGGGGCCATCAAATGAGAAACCCCCCTCCTCTGAGCTCTCGGGTTCATCTTCTTATTTACTGTCGGGGGCCTCACAGGAATTGTACTAGCAAACTCATCGCTAGATATTGTACTACATGACACATATTATGTTGTAGCACATTTCCACTACGTCTTATCTATGGGGGCTGTATTTGCCATTATGGGCGGCTTCGTCCACTGATTCCCACTATTTACAGGCTACACCCTTCACAGCACCTGAACTAAAATTCACTTCGGAATTATATTTGTAGGAGTTAACCTAACATTCTTCCCACAACACTTCCTCGGCCTAGCAGGGATGCCCCGACGATACTCAGATTATCCAGATGCATATACCCTCTGAAATACAATTTCATCCATTGGGTCATTAATTTCCCTAACAGCAGTTATCTTATTCCTATTTATCTTATGAGAAGCATTTACTGCCAAACGAGAAGTTAAATGAGTAGAACTAACAACTATAAATGTTGAATGATTACATGGATGCCCGCCCCCATATCATACATTCGAGGAGCCAGCATATGTTCGAGTCCAGCCGGCATGAGCCGGCCCCCATTCAAACGAAATTACACAGCCCCAGAAAGGAAGGAATTGAACCCCCATTTGCCGATTTCAAGCCGGCTGCATAACCACTCTGCCACTTTCTTTTAATAAGATACTAGTAATAAAAATTACACTGCCTTGTCAAGGCAGAGTTGTAGGTTAAACTCCTGCGTACCTTAAATTTAATGGCACATCCTTCACAACTAGGCTTCCAAGACGCAGCCTCCCCCGTAATAGAAGAAATACTTCACTTCCACGACCACGCACTAATAATTGTATTCTTAATTAGTACTTTAGTATTATATATTATCGTGGCAATAGTATCAACTAAGCTTACTAACATATATATCTTAGACTCACAAGAAATTGAAATCGTATGGACGATCCTTCCAGCAGTTATTCTAATCCTCATTGCATTGCCCTCACTTCGAATTCTCTACCTAATAGATGAAATCAATGACCCACACCTAACAGTTAAAGCCATCGGACACCAATGATATTGAAGCTATGAATACACCGACTATGAAGACCTGGGGTTTGACTCATATATAATTCCAACCCAAGACCTTTCTCCCGGCCAATTTCGACTATTAGAAGCAGACCACCGGATAGTAGTACCAATGGAGGCCCCCGTACGAGTTCTAGTTACAGCAGAAGACGTATTACACTCATGAGCAGTACCCGCCCTAGGAGTAAAAATAGACGCAGTACCGGGGCGCTTAAACCAAACAGCATTCATCGCCGCACGCCCGGGCGTATATTATGGACAATGTTCTGAAATCTGCGGCGCAAACCACAGCTTTATACCAATCGTAATTGAAGCAGTACCTTTACAACACTTTGAAAACTGATCCTCAATAATACTAGAAGACGCCTCACTAAGAAGCTAAATTAGGAGACAGCATTAGCCTTTTAAGCTAAAGACTGGTGGTTACCGCCCACCCTAAGTGACATGCCCCAATTAAATCCCGCCCCTTGATTTGCTATCTTAGTGTTCTCATGAGCAGTGTTTCTAACTGTAATCCCAACCAAAATTATAGCCCACACATTTAACAACGAGCCCAATCCACAAGCCACAAAAACCCCAAAAACAGACCCCTGAAACTGACCATGGCATTAAACTTTTTTGACCAATTCATAAGCCCCACATACATAGGAATTCCTCTTATAGCTTTAGCCCTGACACTTCCCTGACTACTTTACCCAACCCCAACCACACGATGATTAAATAACCGACTACTCACCCTACAAAGCTGATTCATTAACCGATTTACACAACAACTCCTTATACCATTAAATGTTGGGGGACACAAATGAGCACTTATATTAACATCCCTTATAATATTCTTATTTACTATTAACTTATTAGGTCTCCTTCCATACACATTTACCCCAACCACCCAACTATCCCTAAATATAGGGCTTGCAGTACCACTATGACTAGCTACAGTAATTATTGGGATACGAAATCAACCAACTGCAGCACTAGGACATCTCCTACCAGAAGGAACCCCAGCCCTCCTTATTCCTGTACTTATTATTATCGAAACAATTAGTCTATTTATTCGCCCATTAGCCCTGGGTGTACGGCTCACAGCAAACCTAACAGCAGGTCACCTCCTCATCCAACTTATCGCCACTGCCGTCTATGTGCTCCTCCCAATAATAACAACCGTCGCCCTCCTAACAGCAACAGTATTATTCCTACTAACACTTTTAGAAGTAGCAGTAGCCATGATCCAAGCCTACGTATTTGTGCTTCTATTAAGTCTCTACCTGCAAGAAAACGTATAATGGCACACCAAGCACACGCATACCACATAGTCGACCCCAGCCCCTGACCCCTAACAGGCGCAATCGCCGCCCTACTAATAACATCCGGAACTGCTATATGATTTCATCACCAAACAACTAGTTTAATAACAATAGGCTTAATTCTCCTCCTCCTCACGATATACCAGTGATGACGAGATATTGTACGGGAAGGCACATTCCAAGGACATCATACACCCCCCGTACAAAAAGGCCTACGATATGGTATAATCCTATTTATCACCTCAGAAGTTTTCTTCTTTCTAGGATTCTTCTGAGCATTCTACCACGCGAGCCTAGCCCCAACCCCAGAGCTGGGAGGCTGCTGGCCCCCCACAGGAATCACTGCCTTAGACCCCTTTGAAGTGCCGCTACTAAATACTGCTGTCCTCCTCGCCTCTGGGGTTACAGTCACATGAACCCACCACAGCATCATAGAAGGAGAACGGAAACAAGCCATCCAATCACTCACAATTACCATTCTCCTGGGGTTTTACTTTACCTTCCTTCAAGCAATAGAATATTACGAGGCCCCATTTACTATCGCTGACGGGGTCTACGGCTCAACTTTCTTTGTGGCCACGGGATTCCACGGGCTACACGTAATTATTGGCTCTACATTCCTAGCAGTCTGCCTCCTACGACAAGTAAAATATCATTTTACATCACAACACCACTTTGGATTTGAGGCTGCCGCATGATACTGACACTTCGTTGACGTAGTATGACTATTCCTATACGTCTCAATTTACTGATGAGGCTCATAATCTTTCTAGTATTAACGCCAATACAAATGACTTCCAATTATTTAATCCTGGTTAAATCCCAGGGAAAGATAATGAACCCAATTATTTCCGTATTTATAATTACCATCGCCCTATCATGTATCCTCATCACCATCTCATTTTGACTTCCACAAATAAACCCCGACTCAGAGAAACTCTCACCATACGAGTGTGGATTCGACCCCCTCGGGTCTGCCCGCCTCCCCTTCTCCATGCGATTCTTTCTAGTAGCAATTCTATTCTTACTATTTGACCTAGAAATTGCACTACTTCTCCCCCTCCCCTGAGGAGATCAACTCCCAGACCCCGCCCAGACATTCTTCTGAGCCACATCAATCCTTGTCTTACTTACCTTAGGGCTGGCATACGAATGAGCCCAAGGAGGCCTAGAATGAGCTGAATAGACGATTAGTCCAATGAAAGATAGCTGATTTCGGCTTAGCAGAGCGTGGTTCAACTCCATGATCGTCTTATGACTCCCGCACACTTTAGCTTCACCTTAGCATTTGTCCTCGGCATTTCAGGCCTAGCCCTACACCGAAAACACTTATTATCCGCCCTACTATGTTTGGAGGCCATAATACTCTCCTTGTACCTAGCCATTGCCCTCTGAGCCCACCAGATAGGGGTAACCGGCTTCTCCTCAGCACCTATACTGCTACTGGCACTCTCCGCCTGTGAAGCCAGCGCAGGCCTTGCCCTTCTAGTAGCCACCTCCCGAACGCATGGGACAGACCACCTAAAAGCCCTTAACCTACTACAATGCTAAAAGTCTTGATTCCAACCATCATACTAATTCCCACCACATGATTAATTAACAAAAAGTGACTATGAACAACAACCACTTACCAAAGCCTAATAATTGCCGCTGTCAGCCTTACATGGCTGAAATGAGACACAGAAACAGGATGATCAACATCAAATCAATATTTAGCAACAGACCCCCTATCTACGCCCCTCTTAGTATTATCATGTTGGCTCCTCCCCCTTATAATTTTGGCAAGTCAAAACCACATAACATATGAGCCGGTAAGCCGACAACGCTCCTACATTACCCTCCTGATCTCCCTCCAAATTTTCTTGACGATAGCGTTTGGCGCAACCGAAATCATCATATTCTATATTATATTTGAAGCCACACTAATCCCCACACTAATTATTATCACCCGATGAGGAAATCAAACGGAACGACTAAACGCAGGGACATATTTTTTATTTTATACCCTCGCAGGCTCCCTCCCCCTGCTAGTAGCCCTGCTCGCCATACAAAAAGACCTCGGAACACTATCACTATTATCAATTCAATATACTAGCCCATTAACCCTCTATTCATGGGGGGACAAGATCTGATGAGTTGGCTGCCTCCTAGCCTTTCTTGTCAAAATACCCCTATACGGCGTTCACTTATGGTTACCTAAGGCACACGTAGAAGCCCCCGTTGCCGGATCTATAGTACTAGCCGCAGTTCTTCTTAAACTAGGGGGGTACGGATTAATACGAATAATAGTTGTATTAGACCCCCTGACCAAAGAGCTAGCCTACCCCTTTATTATTCTAGCCCTCTGAGGAATTATTATAACAGGCTCAATTTGCTTACGACAGACAGACCTAAAGTCAATAATCGCCTACTCATCAGTCAGTCACATAGGCCTCGTAGCAGGGGGAATTCTCATTCAGACCCCATGAGGATTTACAGGCGCAATTATTTTGATAATTGCCCACGGACTAGTATCATCCGCACTATTTTGTCTGGCCAACACCAACTATGAGCGGACCCACAGCCGGACACTCCTCCTAGCCCGAGGCCTCCAAATAATTTTGCCCCTTATAACAGCCTGATGATTTATTGCTAACCTTGCCAACCTAGCACTTCCCCCCCTACCTAACCTAATAGGGGAATTAATAATTATTACATCAATATTCAACTGATCCCCTTGAACCATTATCATAACCGGACTAGGGACACTAATTACAGCCTCCTACTCACTATACATATTCCTAATAACACAACGGGGGCCCACCCCAAACCACATCATGGGATTAGAACCAACCCACACCCGAGAACACCTTCTAATTGCCATACACCTAGTTCCAGTACTTCTTCTTATTTTAAAGCCCGAACTTATATGAGGATGATGCCTATGTAGATATAGTTTAACAAAAACATTAGATTGTGATTCTAAAAATAGGGAATAAAATACCCTTATCTACAGAGAGAGTAAGACAACCCTGAAAAATTGCTAGTTTTTCAGAACCGCAGTTTAAGTCCGCGGCTCACTCGGCCCCTAAAGGATAATAGCTCATCCGTTGGTCTTAGGAACCAAAAACTCTTGGTGCAACTCCAAGTAGTGGCTATGCACCCAACAATTTTAATGTTCAACTCGACCATCATCATCATCCTAATTATCTTGATTTACCCAATCGCGATAACATTGAACCCTGCCCCAATAAAAAAAGACTGGGCTGCCACTCATGTAAAAACCGCCGTACAAATAGCATTCTTTGTTAGCCTAATTCCCCTATTTATTTTTCTAGACCAGGGCATGGAGGCAATTACAACAAACTGACAATGAATAAACACAATGACATTCGACGTAAATACAAGCTTTAAATTTGATCAATATTCCATTATTTTTACCCCAATTGCCCTGTACGTCACATGATCGATTCTAGAATTTGCCACATGATATATGCACGCAGACCCAAACATGAATCGATTCTTTAAATATTTATTAACATTTTTAGTGGCCATGATTATTTTAGTAACAGCCAACAATATATTCCAACTGTTCATTGGGTGAGAAGGAGTAGGAATTATGTCATTCTTACTAATTGGGTGGTGATACGGACGGGCTGCTGCCAACACCGCCGCCCTTCAGGCCGTAATTTATAACCGAGTGGGAGACATTGGACTTATCTTTAGCATAGCCTGAATTGCCATAAATCTTAACAGCTGAGAAATCCAACAAGTATTTATTGCCTCAAAAGAGATAGACCTTACCCTCCCACTAATTGGCCTTATTCTTGCTGCGACAGGAAAATCTGCCCAATTCGGATTACACCCCTGACTTCCATCAGCAATAGAAGGTCCGACACCAGTCTCTGCCCTACTACACTCAAGTACAATAGTAGTCGCAGGAATCTTTCTACTGATTCGACTACACCCCCTAATAGAGAATAATCAAACAGCCCTAACAACCTGCCTATGTTTGGGAGCATTAACCACCCTATTTACAGCCACCTGCGCACTAACACAGAATGATATTAAAAAAATTGTTGCATTCTCAACCTCCAGTCAGCTAGGCCTAATAATAGTAACCATCGGACTTAATCAACCACAACTAGCATTTATACACATCTGTACACACGCATTCTTTAAAGCCATATTATTTTTATGCTCAGGCTCAATTATCCACAGCCTAAACGACGAACAAGATATTCGTAAAATGGGGGGACTACACAAAATACTACCACTAACCTCTTCATGTATAACAATTGGAAGCCTTGCCCTAACCGGGACCCCATTTCTGGCGGGGTTCTTCTCAAAAGACGCAATTATTGAAGCAATAAACACATCTTACCTTAACGCCTGAGCCCTCACCCTGACCCTAATTGCCACATCCTTCACAGCAATCTATAGCTTCCGAGTCATCTTTTTTGCCAGCATGGGGCAACCACGATTTCTCCCTCTCTCCCCAATCAATGAAAATAATCCAGCAGTATTAAACCCCCTTAAGCGCTTAGCATGAGGAAGCATCATTGCAGGCCTCATCATCACCTCAAATTTTCTCCCCACAAAAACCCCAATTATAACCATGCCCCACATGTTAAAACTTAGCGCCCTACTAGTGACCATCCTTGGACTAATTATTGCAATAGACCTAACTAATTTAACAAATAAACAGTTCAAAGTTAACCCAAATATGCCAACACATAACTTCTCAAACATGCTTGGCTATTTCCCAGACATCATTCACCGCGCCGTCCCCAAACTAAATCTAGTCCTCGGACAAACGATAGCCACCCAGCTAGTCGACCAAACATGATTTGAAAAAACAGGCCCAAAAGGGGCCGCTAATGCCCAAATCCCAATAATTAAAATTATTAATGACCCCCAACAAGGCCTCATTAAAGCCTACCTGGCGATATTTTTATTGACAAACGCACTAGTAATTATCATAATATTATACTAAATGGCCCGCAAGGCCCCACGACTCCGACCACGAGTTAATTCAAGAACCACAAAGAGGGCGAGCAAGAGAGCCCACCCACACACAATTAACATCTCACCCCCCAAATTGTATATAAAAGAGACACCACTAAAATCCCCCCGCAAAGCTGAAAAATCCCGATACTCATCTACGAGGCCACAATGATAATTAAGCCACCCACCACAAAAAGTAACCACCCCTAAAACAGACAATAAAATGTATCCAACAACATAACCTAAAACAGATCAATCACCCCAAGACTCAGGATAAGGCTCCGCAGCCAAAGCCGCAGAATAAGCAAACACTACCAGTATCCCCCCTAGATAAATTAAAAAAAGAACTAAAGAAACAAAAGACCCCCCATAACCCACCAATACCCCACATCCCCCTGCAGCCGCCACTACCAACCCCAGCGCAGCAAAATAAGGGGCGGGGTTAGAAGCCACCCCTAAAAACCCCAAAACCATCGTAACTAAAAACAAAAAGATAAAAAAACTCATGATTTCTACCCGGAGTTTAACCGAGACCAGCGATCTGAAAAACCACCGTTGTAATTCAACTATAAAAACAGTAATGGCAAGCCTACGAAAAACACACCCGCTACTAAAAATCGCCAACGACGCCCTAGTAGACCTCCCAACCCCCTCTAACATTTCAGCATGATGAAACTTTGGGTCCCTACTGGGCCTATGTTTAATTGCACAGATCCTCACAGGACTATTCTTAGCCATACATTACACAGCAGACATCTCAACCGCCTTTTCCTCCGTGGCCCACATTTGCCGAGACGTAAACTATGGATGGTTCATCCGAAACCTACATGCAAACGGCGCCTCCTTCTTCTTCATCTGCCTCTACCTACACATTGCCCGAGGCCTCTACTATGGGTCATACCTATATATAGAAACATGAAACGTCGGGGTAGTCCTTTTCCTGTTAGTTATAATAACAGCATTTGTTGGCTATGTCCTCCCATGAGGACAAATGTCATTCTGAGGCGCAACAGTGATTACAAACCTTCTCTCCGCCGTACCCTACATTGGAAATGACCTAGTACAATGAATTTGAGGAGGCTTCTCAGTTGACAATGCCACCCTCACCCGATTCTTTGCATTTCACTTCCTTCTACCCTTTGTTGTACTAGGGGCCACACTACTACACCTCTTATTCTTACATGAGACAGGATCAAATAATCCCGTCGGCTTAAACTCCAATGCCGACAAAATCCCCTTTCACCCATACTTCTCATACAAAGACCTTTTAGGCTTCATTATTCTACTTACAGCCCTAGCATCTCTAGCACTATTTTCCCCAAACCTCTTAGGAGACCCAGACAACTTCACCCCCGCAAACCCAATAGTCACACCCCCACACATCAAGCCAGAATGATACTTCCTATTTGCATACGCCATTCTACGATCAATCCCAAACAAACTAGGAGGGGTTCTGGCCCTACTGTCATCAATCCTTGTCCTCCTAGTAGTACCTATTTTGCACACCTCCAAGCAACGAGGGCTTACCTTCCGACCCGCCTCCCAACTAATATTCTGAGTACTAGTCGCAGATATAGCTGTACTGACATGAATTGGTGGAATGCCCGTAGAACACCCCTTCATTATTATTGGACAAGTCGCCTCAGTATTATACTTTACATTATTCCTTGTACTAAACCCCCTAGTAGGATGATTAGAAAACAAAATAATTAATTGATAGCCGCCCTAGTAGCTTAACGTCTAAAGCCCCGGTTTTGTAATCCGAAGATTGAAGATTAAATTTCTTCCTAGCGCTGACAGTCAGAAGGGGGGGACTCTAACCCCCATCCTCAACTCCCAAAGCTGAGATCATAAATTGAACTACCTTCTGATACAACGCAAGCATGTATGTACTATATTACATATATATGCATAATTATACATAATGTATGTAAGACTACATTGAACATTTTACATAAAAGAACATGTAATACAGACATATCCATGAAACTTAACATAAATCCTGTAAGAGTAATTCATATGTAAGAAATTATACGTGATTACAAACATTACATTAACATTAACATATAAAAATATTTACAACATTCTTTTTTAGTATTAAACCTAAAGAATATACATTAAACAGTCAATCCACTACCCCTCATGAATTTCTAGTCACAGAAAGAATATCAGTAACCCCATAACTGATATCCACCTTTTTCTATGAATAACCCAACTATACTTGATTACAGCTATAAATATGTAGTAAGAAACCACCAACCAATTTATCTCACGTGATTACGTATGCATGATAGGGTCAGGGGCAA